ATGGAATACTGAATACTTAGTCGCGGGTTTGATCGATCTTCCATACTTCTCCTAAAAGTCATTCCGGAACTTTCCGAGAACATGGAAACTTCACTTCTACGCTGGTAAAGTAAACAATAAAGAATGAAATACTCGTTTCAGAAGTCTCGCTGCTTTCACTCCTACTCCTTTCCTATGTTGAAAAAAAGCATCTAAACGCTAAATAGCCTTTTCCGTTCTCACTTCCTCGCTTTTCTTTTGTTCCTGTTCCATTAGCAAAATCAATCTAGTCAGAGATGTTCTTCCTATATAGTATATAATATATCTCCCATCTAAGCTAAGGTAAGGAGTATTCCGTATTTTCAGTCAATCTACCGGCGCAAGAGAAAGAATGCTTTTATTTTAGTGATAAGATAGGTAGTGATAAGATAGGTACCCTTCCAATCGATCATTAGATATGACAATTCTCTTCCCCATTCCCATTATTATGTTTGGGTTGGGCCTAAACGAAGCTGAGCTAAAGTCAGCATCCGCTTTTTCTAGGTAGCTCTTGTTTCTTGTTTTCCTACGCCATCAACCGGACTAGTAACTGCTGGCCTAGTTGGAATTGTCCTCTTCATTTTCCTGAGCTAGGTCAATCCTTCTTCATAAGGCGGCTAGTTGCACCATCTGATCTTTCGAGTAGCTCGATATTTAGACGATTGGAAAATATTCTTCCCCCGGCAGTTCTGCTTACCAGTAAAGTAACTATTTTCTCATTGCCCATTGATTGCTGTATAGAAAGAGAAAGCAAATGTATTGTATATACAGGATATAGTTTCTCAGTCTGAATGTGAATATCAATTAAAAGAAGTGAAAACTTATGAATAGGCAAGCTTACCCACTCCCCCACTCTTAGAATAAAGGAATAAAGGGAATAAAGGCAACCTGCTCTGGAAGCCATGTGTCTAGGGTAGCAGACCGGACCTGCATCAACAGCCAGTAAATGAAAATGAGCACATTGCAAATATATTGAGTCATTTATTAACTACTAGCTGGCATTTGAATGACAAAGAGGTAATATTGAAGACCAAGGACACATTCCATTTCAAGGATGATGGGAAATGATTCTATTTCTGCTATGTCAATATAAGCCGCATTCTTTTTAGGCAGCATATAAATATAGTTAAGAAAGAAAAGATGAATAAGGAACCCCAAAGAGGCCGTATCCTACCACCTGATAAAAGTCATCCAAGTATAGTCAAACTGTTGACAAAGCACAACCAATAATAACTCTATCACATGTTCCTGGAGGTTTATCCAGCAAGCAACTGGGGACAGAAAGGGCAGGGCTTGCGCAATTCAGGCTCCACAACTTGAGATCCTATCCTATATAAGTATATTCTATATGCACTGCCACTATAGTTGAGAGAATCAAATGAAGGGGTTGAAGACAGGATAATATACAGGATATAGAAAACAATATTGCTACACACACTTGCAAATTATTGATGCAATTAGACTTTGTCATTTTGCCCACAGACTATGCTATTATTTAGTGAAAGTAGTGAAAGCATCCACTTCATTTGCAGGCACCCAACAATCAACATTTCGATATCTAACCTTACTACAAATTGTCTGTCTTCACTAGATAGAGAAAGCATAGATAGAAGTCTACTCACTCCAGTTATTCATATCATAGTATTCCTATTCCATTTACCCTTGATATGTCTACACCGAGACTTCTGTGGATCCCAGAACACTGCATGCAAATAAAACGAAATTCACACTAGCCCGGACAATAACCGGTGTTTCTGTTCTTGTTATCGGAAGAAAAGTCTTAGTTGAATAACCGTTGTTGTTGCGTCTTAGAGTGTTTGCAAGGTAACTAGCAATATGTTGGCATAAGAGAAGACAGATCGGATCGTAGCCGGGCCCTCAATCCAAGTCGGGGAGACTTCGTCACTTTCTTCTTTAAAGTCAAAGCGGAAAACTTCGAAATCCGTTCATCCCTAAGTTCCGTCGCTACCTGGAGAGCTAACAGCAGCTGATGAAATGGTGCCGTGCCAGGCTAAAGGCAAAGAGCATATTCCTGCGAACCTTCGCAGAGATTAGCCACAGTTGAACAGCTTCTTCAACAAGAAAGAAGAGAGAGCTCCCAACTCTCTCTGATTCCAGTTAAAGTGAGATTGAGCTCTTAGTGGTGGAAAAGGGCTCTCGTCTCTCTCTTTTAGGACTTGGAGACGGGGAGAACTATTGACCGTGGTAGATCACAAGACTCTACTTGATGGATAGGCATACTACTCTTTTTGATCGATCCTCGCCAGGCCCTAGATTAGATGTTCAGAGTTCCACTGCCTCTCGCTAGATGAGTGGCATAGGCCTGCTTGCTTACCATCCCTCTTTTGGTTGACTATAAAAAGTCCCAGTCTAATCAATAAATGTAGCAAGTCTGATCTTTTTCAGTTCGAGCAAGCTTTGCAGGGTGAGTGTTAACAAACTCTCTTAGATGTATACTATACACATATCTCTTAATAAAGCTTTTGGAAGTCAGTTGTCTTAGCGGGGCCGGTCTATAGCTCGTAAACTCGCTCCTATAGATTCGCTCGCTTTTGTTCAATTATAAAGAAATAGATAGAAATTACCACTTGACTTTAATGGAGATTTATAGCATCATTCAAGTAAATACAGATTAAGATCGTAAAAACATAAGCTTGTAATATAGCTACACCTAATTCCAGACCGGTTAATGCAAGAACTATAAATAAAGGACCAAGATCCCCTATAAAATAGAGAAGCTCATTCATGCATAACATAGTCCAAGCGAACCCACTTAAAATCTTTACTAAACTATGACCGGCCATCATATTAGCAAATAAACGTATTCCTAAGCTTAATGCACGAAAACAATAAGAGATTAGCTCAAGGAGGACTAAAAAAGGGGCTAACGGCAGTGGGACTCCTGCGGGTAATAAGAAGCTTAAAAAATGAAGACCATTTCTTTGAAATCCCACTATAGTAATGCCAATAAAAATGGAAAATGAGAGACCTAAAGTAATGAGAAAATGACTTGTAACTGTGAAGCTATAAGGTATCATACCCTGAAGATTACAAAATAACAAAAAAGTAAAAGTTACAAAAATGCAAGGGAAAAACGTTTGTTTGACTTTTCCGGAAAGACCGCCTATTTGTTCGTTTACCAGGTTAAGTACGAAATCATAAAGAAGCTCGACCAACGATTGCCACGCATTTGGCACTAAGTTGCCTCCCCCCTTTTTAGTAACAAAATAAACCAGAAGTAGGAACAAACCCAGAGTTAGCAGCATAAACAAAGATGAATTGGTGAATGAGAAATAAAAGTCTCCTATATGAATAGGAATCAATGGGGTTATTTCAAATTGCTCAAGGGGGCTTTGGATCGGCGAAGGTGCATTATTTACCGTTTCAATAGAATTTGTTGTAACCCTTTCTTGAGTTAATTCACTTTGAGTTAAGTCACTGTCAGAGTGACAAGAAATTTCCGTGACGCCTGGCTTTTTACCTGTACCACCACAACATAGCCATTTTTTGAAAAAACCGGAAAATCCATCACAACACTTTTTCATGGGCTGGCTTTTGTTGATTCTTTGACTGCTCCCCCCAAAAATCATGGAGAAAGACTGGCACATTTGAAGAACGAAAGATGTGGGTTGGTTGGTCAACAACATAGAAAGACATGGGATGAAAGAGCATTTGACTTCGCACGTTGTGATTTCATTCACATAAAAAAAGGATCGAAGAATCGAAACTCTCCTAGTCATTTCATTTACGTAATTTGTTGGCATCGAAGAGTTGACAGAATGGAATCGAATCGCCAGCGATCTTGAGTGTGATCCATTACAATATCACTCAAACCAATATTACTATTTAAGATAATACATCATTCGTTTCTCGACTAATATATTGAATACCCATAGAAACACAGCTCAACTTCTTCCCCTACTATTAGGGTTCGAACCCACAGTTATCCAAATTCCCATACGTTTTTTATATAGAATTCTTTGCTCCTAGAAATGAGCCATTTTCTCCCAATTTGATACCCAAAACCCGGGGAAAGGATCAAGGATTTGTCTTGTTTTTGTCACTAGTCAAAAAATGCCTCTCCTATGTAATTATGCGCAATCCATCTTCGGACTCTCTGTTTGAAACGGGTAAAAACCTACTTTCTAAAGGCTTTTGCTTGCTTCGTTTTGTCGCTATATGATTGACCTGTTTTTCTATTTTTCTAGATGTAAATGCACGAAATAGCCAGACCCAAACAATAGGGAGTAATCGATTTGCCTTCCTTTCCTCTATTTGGATCTATTGTCGAAGCAAAAAGTGCCGGGCAACTGTTCTCGAATCAGCAGCAATAGATGAGTGCGATTGAGCTTGCCGATTCCGAACTCCAGGAGGAGAGTAGCTCAGCCGACTAAAGCTAAAGAGTTGGAGCTTGGCAATGCAGTTGATCTTCTTGCAGCTGAGAGAGATGCTGGCATTGAATGAAGCGGATTCCCCCGTATTGGAAAGAACCTTCTATAATGAAGAGTAGGATGTGAGGGAAAGCCCTCTAGTCGAGTAAGATAACTGAAAGTTTCAAGCCAGTAAAGTCCGT